TCCCATTAAGAGAAAAACGGAGCCTCCTGCCGTGTACAAAATAAATTTTGTAGCCGAGTACAGACGTTTTTTTCCTCCCCACATAGATAGAAGTAGATAAACCGGAATGAGTTCTAACTCCCACATGATGAAAAAAAGTAAAAGGTCTCGAGCAGAAAATGATCCTATTTGACCGCTGTACATTGCTAACATCAGGAAATGGAATAATCGAGAGTCTCGAGTAACTGGCCGAGCTGCTAAAGTGGCTAAAGTAGTGATGAATCCCGTTAGTAAAATAGGTCCTATAGAAAGTCCATCTATTCCTAATCTCCAATGAAAATCAAAAAAACGGATCCATTTATAGTCCTCTACGAGTTGGATTAATGGATCATCTGATTGAAAATGATAACAGAATGCATAAGTTGTTAGAAGGAGTTCTAAAATGCATATACATATACTATATGACCTAATTAACTTATTTCCTCTATGGGGAAGAAATAAAATTAAGGAGCCTGCAAATATCGGAAAAACTACAATTATTGTTAACCAAGGAAAAAAATTCGTGGTAAAGACAAGATACACTTAGACCAGAAAAGCCCATGCTAAAAAAAAAAAGACAAATATGCTATTTTTGAGCACGGGCTTTGTCGGTAAAAAAATCAAATAGATTCCTGTGAAAATTTTTTTTTACATATCAATAAGCTAGACCCATGCTGCGCGTTGTTTCATTCCATAAATAAACTCGAACACTCAAAAAATCCGTTGGACAAGCCGATTCACATCTTTTACAACCGACGCAATCTTCTGTTCTTGGAGCGGAAGCAATTTGTTTAGCTTTACATCCATCCCAAGGTATCATTTCTAATACATCTGTAGGACAAGCTCGAACACATTGAGTACACCCTATACATGTATCATAAATCTTTACTGAATGTGACATTGGATCTATACATTTTTGAACGTCATAAATTTTCTATCTAGTAAACTGATGAATGAATCATATAATATATTTCAATTAGATACCAGACGAATCAATGAGTTAAAAGCCAGAATTTTTTCTAATGAATCTACTTCCGGATTTGGTTATAAGAGAAGTCCAAAATACTTTGATTTCTTATCGTTGTGCTAAAGATTATCACTCCGTCCACCTGTCAGATATCTTGATTTGAATTGATTTATGAGTATCAGATATCTAAATTTATATGATGAACAAACACTATTTATTTAAAAAATTGGATTGATTTATATGAGTCGATTTTCTATTACGATAAATTGATGAAACAATAGCTAGTCCAATAGCTGCTTCAGCAGCCGCAATAGCTATAACAAAAATAGAAAAAATAGCTCCTTTTAATTGACGACTATCAAAAAAATCAGAAAATATTACAAAATTTATATTAATTGCATTCAATATAAGTTCAAGACACATAAGGGCCCGAACCATATTTCGACTGGTGATCAATCCATAGAGACCGACAGAAAATAAATAAGCACTCAAAACAAGTACATGTTCGAGCATCATTAAACAACTCCTTCTCAATCTTGATGCATTTCAATATGAACAACAATACTGGCGGATTCGATATAAGAAGAACGAACTAAACGAATATATATTGATAATAGTATAGAACTAAAGCATTTGTAGTTTATATTATGAATTCGCGTAGAGTTGAAGGGAAAAGAATATAATAACCCAGAGCGAAATTTTCTTTTAATTCCTAAGTCAATTTATAGTTCCAAAGATTTTTTATTCCCGAGCTACAGCAATTGCACCTATTAAGGAAACTAAAAGAATTATTGAAATTAGTTCAAATGGAAGAAAAAAATCTGTTGCTAAATGAATCCCAATTTGTTGACTATTACTTATCAAATCTTGCTCACTAATCTGACTTGATTTTGTAGTCCAAATAATTCCATACCACGACGTATCTGGAATTGTAGCAATTAGTGAAAAAAAAATACTTATACAAACCATCGCAGTAAGCCCATCCCCAACAGCCCAAAGATGCAAATCTTTGTAATATTCTGAACCATTCAGGAACATCACAGCAAAAATGATTAAAACATTTATGGCTCCTACATAAATAAGGAGCTGCGCGGCAGCGACAAAATAGGAATTCGATAGAATATAGAATAAGGATATACAAACAAGAACCAATCCCAACGAAAAGGCAGAAAAAATTGGATTGGGAAGTAACACCACTCCTAGACCTCCTAATATCAGACCCAATCCCAGAAAGACTAAAAGAAAATCATGTATTGGTCCAGGTAAATCCATTATAATTATAAATAAGAGATAAAAAAATTGAAATCTTTCATAACTTTATTGACCTGACCAGGAAAAGAAGTCATTCTTTTTTTTTTTTTTTTTATAGGCTTAATTGGAATTGAATGAAATTAGAATCGATGTGGATTGGTATAGTTATTGGACCAACCTTGTTTCTTTATTCCCAAAAGTAGTTTAGTGTCAAATTCTATACTTTTGAAATTCAAATTAAAGGATTTTCAATCCAAACTAAACCGCGACTCTCAGCAACTAACCAAGATTTTTTAGTTGTAGTTATTTAGCAAGCAAAAAAGATTCTTCATTTGAATTTTAGATCTAAAAAAATTTTGGGGGAATTCTTCTTGAATCAAGCATTTTTAGTTTATTTCAGGCAAATTCAAAACTGTTTGAATTGTGTAATCGTCGATTACTGATATTGGTAATCGACCTAAGGCAATTTGATTATAATTCAATTCGTGACGATCATACACAGAAAGTTCGTACTCTTCGGTCATTGATAAACAATTTGTTGGACAATACTCAATGCAATTACCACAAAATATACAGATTCCAAAATCAATGCTATAATTAAGCAATCGTTTCTTTCTAATATTCGTTTCCAATTTCCAATCAACAACGGGTAGATCTATAGGGCATACGCGAACACATACTTCACAAGCAATGCATTTATCAAATTCAAAATGGATTCGGCCTCGAAAACGCTCTGATGTGATCAATTTTTCGTAGGGATATTGAATAGTTACGGGTAAACGACTTGCATATGATAAGGTAATCATAAAACTTTGACCAATGTATCTCGCAGCTCGTATTGTTTGTTGACTATAATTCATCAACTCAGTTACCATATAGAACATATCGCGAATACCTAAAAATAATAATTTGAATGCTTATTTCTTTCTCTTGTTTTAGACAAGTCGTGAATATAAAAATATAAAATATTGTATTCCGTTAGAGTGAAAGAAGTTGGGAAGAAGTTGTTAATAATAGATTACCTAGAGAAATAGGTAAAAGAAATTTCCAGCCTAGATTTAATAGTTGGTCCATTCTTAACCTCGGTAAAGTCCATCTTGTTGTGATAGGAACGAACAAAAATAAATAAGTCTTAGCTAATGTAATAAAGGTACCCATTATTAGTCCAAAGATTCTCCCTGCTTTATTAATTTCAAAAAGCCCAAGAAAAGATATGTACGGAATGGAAAGATTCCAACCCCCCAAGTAAAGAACTGTTACAAATAATGAAGAAACTAGGAGATTCAAATATGAAGCAACATAAAATAACCCAAATTTGATACCTGAATATTCGGTTTGATAACCTGCTACCAATTCTTCTTCTGCTTCTGGTAAATCAAAAGGCAATCTCTCACACTCGGCTAGGGAAGAAATTAAAAAAACGATAAACCCTATAGGTTGACGCCATAAATTCCACCCCCAAAAACCATATTTTGATTGCGCTTCAACTATATCAACTGTACTTGAACTGTTAGATAATCATAGTCAATGATAACATCACTGTCCCCATTGCTATTACAGAACCGTACATGAGATTTTCATCTCATACGGCTCCTCAAAAGTCACAAATAAATATAAGGACCAGGTCGCTATTATTTATCTTGATATAGATATATTCATAGGATAGGTAAAACCAAAATCTATCATAAAGTCCTGAATTAGATAATGGAATTCTGTCTGCTATATTCAAAATAAAGTGCTTCGGAATTTATCTTATCTTTTAAGAATTTGCATTTTTTCTTTGTTGAGTAATAACTTACGCTTTCAATAAAATCTTTCTTGTCACACTATTCCTATCTATTTCAACCTAGCATTTGCGATTACGAAATTTTTTTCATCGCATTAGTCTACAAATGATGACAAGAATTCTATCTCTTAAAATTAAATATGAAATAGAGAAAGATCCCTTTACTTTACTTTGTAGTGCAATTCTATATCTTTTTATTTGGTTTTTTCGTTCCTATTCTCCTTTCTCAAAAAAGGGGATTTTAAACAAAATAAAGGATTACTTCGTTCTTGATAGTTATTTACTTAATCGGTGGATAGGAGTATACTCTAGATCGGAATCAGGGGAAGTACTTCTTGATCATTTCTACCAACTTAAAGTCCCAACCAGAATTCCTTTTATGTTATGCACAGAAAAATCCTATTGTGTTAAATAACTTACATAATATCTATGACAAATCCTTTGTGTACCTTGGTGTTTCTAACCATCCACCTTTTTTTAATAGTCCGTTAGGGTAACTGGAAATACATAGTAAAAACCCCATACAGTTGATCTTTTACACCCGCTTCAAGACATGATCACTAATAAATCAATCTTGGGGTAAAATAATGTTTATGATTACTTTCACTTAATTCTTCTACATAACATAGAAAATGAGACTCAACCTTTTTGCTGCAAATTTATCAGCAGTTTCTTTCACTCATATAACTATCTGGTTTCGTTCATCAACCTACTAAAAATGAAAATCTCTATGAAATTCACGAAAGGCCCTTTGCTACAAAGATAAAGAGGTAGGGTCAATTTTATGTCTTAACGAATCACACGTAGAGATATTGATAACACACATAGAGTTAATGGAATTTCATAACTAATTGATTGAGCAGCGGCTCGTAAACCACCTAAAAAGGAATATTTATTATTTGATCCATATCCTGACATAAGAAGTCCAATGGGAGCAATACTTGAAATTGCAATCCATAAAAAAATACCAATGCTTAGATCAGCTAGAATAAGATGATCACTAAAAGGAATTACTAAATAACTTAGTAGAATCGATATCACTGCAATGGATGGGCCGATACTGAATAAACGAATATCTCCTCGAGATGGCAGAAGATTTTCTTTGAAAAGCAATTTTGTACCGTCTGCTAGAGCTTGAAGAATTCCTAAAGGACCAGCGTATTCAGGCCCAATACGTTGTTGTATCCCTGCAGATATTTGTCTTTCTAACCAAACAATTACTAGTACACCTATTGTGATTCCTAATACAAGAGTCAAAATAGGTACAAGCATCCATATGATTCCAACTACTTCTTTGAAGGATTCCAATCTAGAAAAAGAATGGATAGCTTGTGCTTCTGTTGTATCAATTATCATTTTAACGATCAACTTCTCCCATAATGATGTCGATGCTACCTAATATCGTCATAATATCGGCCAATTTCATTCTTTTAACTAGCTGAGGAAGAATTTGCAAATTGATAAAACCCGGCGGTCGTATTTTCCATCTCCAAGGATAAACACTCTTATCTCCTATCAAAAAAATCCCTAATTCTCCTTTTGGAGCCTCAACTCGCACATAAAGTTCTTGCTTAGACAATTCAAAAGTCGGAGAAGGTTTTTTACTAATAAATCGATAGTCAAAACCGCTCCATTTCGTATCCCTTAGTCCTTCAAAGCGGCGTATTTCTAAATTCTCATAGGGCCCCCCTGGAATTCCTTCGAGAGCCTGTTGGATAATTTTTATGGATTCTGTCATTTCAGTGATTCGTACTAAATAACGAGCTAATGAATCCCCTTCTTTTTGCCATTGGACTTCCCAATTGAATTCGTCGTAACACTCATACTGATCCACTTTACGAAGATCCCATTTTATTCCGGATGCTCGTAGCATTGGTCCCGATAAACCCCAATTTATCGCTTCCTCTCCGCGAATAGTGCCTACCCCCTCAACCCGTTTTAAAAAAATCGGATTACGTGTAATAAGATTTTGATATTCAGCAACTTCTCTTAAAAAATAATCACAAAAATCCAAACATTTATCTACCCATCCATAAGGTAAATCAGCAGCGACTCCTCCGATACGAAAAAAATTGTGCATCATTCGCATACCGGTGGCAGCTTCGAATAGGTCATATATCAATTCTCTTTCCCGAAAAATATAGAAGAAGGGGGTTTGTGCCCCAATATCTGCCATAAAAGGGCCGAGCCATAACAAATGCGAAGCTATACGACTTAACTCCAACAGAATGACTCGGATATAGCTGGCCCTTTTAGGTACTTGAATATTGCCTAACTGTTCTGGTGCATTTACAGTTATTGCTTCTGTGAACATAGTAGCTAAATAATCCCAACGTGTTACATAAGGCAAATATTGTATAATTGTTCGGTTTTCCGCAATCTTTTCCATACCTCTGTGTAAATAACCCAATATTGGTTCACAGTCAACAACATCTTCCCCATCTAGAGTAACGATGAGTCGAAGAACGCCGTGCATTGATGGGTGCTGAGGACCCATATTGACTATCATGAGGTCTTTTCTGGTAGCTGGCATAGTCATAGCTTTTTCCCGATTCATTCTTCCATGAATTGCTGAAAGTGAAAAGAAGTTCATCAAAGTAAAGTTGAAGTGAAAAATGAAAACCCACTCTTCAATCAGCCTTTGTTTCTGTTTCTCGAATATTCAAGTGATTGATTAATTCTTTATAACGTATTCTATTTTTTTTGGACAAATAGGCCAGCAGCCGTTGACGTTTTCCCAGAATTTTTCGCAGGCCTCTCTGAGACAAATAGTCTTTTTTGTGCAATTCAAAATGTGAAGTAAGTTTTCGTATCTTATTGGTGAAATTAACTACTTGAAATTCAACCGAACCCTTGTTTTCTCCGTTTTCCTCTTGCAAAATAACTGAAACGAATCCCTTTTTTAGCATAACACAATTGTTCCCTCCCCTTTTATAGAACAGATATGAATTTTTGATCAGAAATAATAATACCAGCTCTTTTCATTTTAATATAGTATACACAAGAATCATAATTTCTTTATGGGTTCCTTATTTTATCAATTAACATAACATGATTCAACGGATTTTCAATCATGGATACATATTTAATTTTAATCGTAGATACATACCAATATTAAATTTGAATCGCGGATACATATATATTCTTAACATGCTGAGACGACTCCCATTATTAGTATCAAACCAATAACGATTTATACAAGCTAAATCTTCTAATCGATAATTAGGCCAAAGAAAGGACTTTAATTTAATTAATTCATTTTGATCTCTACTGCGATGTTTACCTTCCGAAAAAAAAGGACCCCGGTTTGTTATCTTAGTCTGCTTGCAAAATACTTGGTTTCGATCCACAATCTTACTAGTTTTAAACTTTAAAGAAGTTAGAATTTTTAATTTCCTACTACCTCTAGAGGATAAAATATTTTCAGGAACGGGGAAATCATAATAATTTTGAGTTCCTGTTGGTCTTTTATAAGGCAATAAATTTATTAGGAATTTAATATGAGCCTCACGTTCGGACATTTTGCGCACTTCACGAATGGGTTGCAAAACCATTTTTACACGGTCCCTTTTATCAACCCGCCATGGTTCGGGAGAAAACGCTAGGGATTCGGGCTTTAATTTTCTTCTTTTTAAACAAGTTATTATTACCTTGAACTTTTTTTTTTTTTTTGAATTTTCTGTCGCTAAGTAGCTAAATGGCAGCAATCTATCGTACAGTTTTTCCTCCACATCCCTATTGGACCATAGTTTTTGAGAAACAAAAAACTGTTCCTGAACCAAATCAATGTTTAGTTTGTGAGTTTCATCTATTTTTGGTTTTTTAGTTTGAATTGGTTGGTCTAGTATTACTCTTTGTAATCTTTCAAACTCCGTTTCGTCTTCGCTTCTGTTGTCGGGCTCGCGCTCCAAACTCACAGAGACAGTAGAAAAACAGAAGTTTTTTCTTAGAGTAAAATGGTATTCTTTCAAAAGAAACGCGACTTCTGAGAATAACCAAAGAGACGAACTCAATAATATTTTTTTTAATACTTTTTTAACTTTTTCTTTATCTTTATCTATGTTTAGCCACTCGAAATAGATTTCTTCCTTGGAATTGGATGGATCCGATTCATTATCGTTCACATATAGTTTTGAAAAATGAAAATATTTTCTATCTAACTTTTTGAGCCTAGTCTCAGGGTTTATATCACGAAAAAGGAAGTGGCCCCTGCTATTTTTCATATTACTATCGAGCTCCTTAGAAAGTATGTTATTTTTATTCAGACTTTCTTCTAATGGTACTCCATAAATAGATGATTCTTCCTTCGTTTCAGAATTTAAACACGCATTTAATAAACGACTAAATCTATAGCATTTACGCAATTTTGCATCGTGGGAATCTACTTGATAAGAGGTTTTATTTGTATAATCAAATGAAAATAATAAGTCTTTTTCATTTAAACCCCATTTTTGAAAATCTTTATTTTCGGCTGTCCAACGGCGATTCACTTGAGTTCGCCATTTTTGTGGTATTAATCTAGACCATTCAATTGGAGAATTGTATTGAAAATGACCTCTTAACCAGTTTTTCCATTGATCATAATTTCGAAGTTTCTTATCCGTTAATTGTGAATTCAATATTCTAAAAGAATCCTTTATTGTTGTCTTAAGAAAAAAAGAGGTTCCTTGATATTCAAGAACAGATCTTAACTTAGATAAGTTAATAACTTCGAGTTGGGATAATTTAAAAAATACATATCCTTGCGATAAGCAAGATAGGTCATAAAATATATGTGAATTCTTCTTAATAGGTTTTGACTTTTTGATAGTCGAAATCGAAAGAAAGTGAATATCTTTTTCAGTTATCTCATTTTGCGATTGGTTTTTTTCGTTATTCAAAATGTATTTTCTTATTATTAATTGAATAAAATGTTTTTTATTGATTGCGGTAATATTTATTATAGGTAGAAAGATATCTATGTATTTTTTTGAAATGAAAATTTTTTTAAAATAACGTAATTTTTTTATTAATCGAACAGTTCTTCTTTTTAAGATTTTCCAACGATTTGGGGATAGTTGTGACTCTAATTCTACATTAGAATCTAGGGGGCTTTTTAGTTCAGCAATCTTTTTTAGTTTACCCTTTTCGACTGCTTTTGTTTTGTTTCTGATTTTGATTGTTCTATCGCTTAGATTCTTTATTTGTAGGTCTGTCTTTGAATTCTTTTCTAAATCTATAAATCCAATTTGAGTAAACGATTCTTCTTTCGTTTTACTTGATTTAGATAAATTTTTCAATTTACCTAATGTAGTCGAATTTTCCTCCGAAAGGTTTTTTTTGCCTTTTTTTAAAACCAATAGTACTTTCTTTTGTGTTTTTTTTATTTTCTGTTTTAGTTTCTTTAAAAGGGGTTTTAAAAAGGCAATTAAAGGGAACGACGAACAAGATCCTGTTCGGGAAGAACCGAAAACATGTTTGGACTCCAATCCCAAAACAGTTAAATAATAAAATTTTTTTTTATTCTGTCGACCTTCAATCTGATCACTTTCAAGCTTTTTCCTTTTTTTTTTTTTTTTAGTTGTATTTCTACCAGAATCTTGTAGCTTAGATTTGCACCAAGGTTTCAAGGAGAAAGGATTCATTATTATTATGGAGAAACCTTCCTCATAAAACACGGCAACAATCTGGTCGTCGCGTAATTCAGTACCAGAATTTCTGCATATAAGGTGTTTTTCTTTTTTCCATTCCTCAAAATCTTCATGCCAGTCCGAAACTCTATATAATAAAAAATGGACAGTATTTTTAGCTATTATCAACAAAGGGAATAAAATATATTGTCTAAAACTAGATTGTATTATTAATAAACAACTTCTTATTTGGGGTCCATAAGTAAAGCTATCCCAGGCTTCTTCTGTTTCTAGTCGAGTGTCTTCACCCTTTCTTTTTTTATTTATTTCTTTCTTCCCGTTTGATTTTCTTATTTTCTTTATTTCTTTATCATTTTTTCTTTTTTTTTTATCAAAAATGTGAAAGTTTCTTATCTGCAAAAGTTTTAAAAAAAGTTGAGAAAGTTTAAAAGAAATTTGATCAAAGATAGCCTCTAGCTTGCTTTGGGTTTTGCCCCAAAAAAGGGGAGAGCGCGGCCTTGGGAGAAATAGCCTTTCAATAGTTTTCCTCTTTTCAATGCGCCGAGTATCCCAGATTATGTTTCGACGAAAATCTGGGTCCCAGAGATGCGTTAGGATTCGCACCCCCCCTTTTCGTTCTTTATTAGAGTCTCGAAAATAATTAATTAGCACTATCGGTTTATATGGTCTTGAACGCATATGGGCATCTTCTAACTTCCTTTTAAGCCCGAAATCATTTTCCACGTCAGTGATTAATTGGGTTGTCCATTCAGGCACTTTTTTTTTTTTTTTTTGAGTCGCCTGGTTTATGTATTTGTTTATTAGGTCAATATTATTGTCGGCAAAAAGAAAATTGCCGGTGGAATTCAAAAAGTCATAAATGCTATTTATCCCAAGTCTTTTTAACTCACTTAATGAGGTATCCGTGTTTTTCTTTTGACCTAAATAGTTTCCTGTAGGTTTTATACGAAGTGGTCCACTGATCAAAGGATCGAGTTGTTGAAGCACTTTTTTTTTTTTTTCTTGAGTCGTCTCATTATAAAAGGGTTCATGTGTTAACAAGGATTTGGAACCTTTTTTTACAACCTCCCCCAAATCATCCGAATCTATCTGCAATCCATTTTTTTTTTCAAGTATGTCTACAAAAAGCAATCCTTTGTTTAAAGCACAAATTCTATGTATAAATATTTTTTGTTCCCGTTTTTTTTTTCGTCTATAAAACGTATTTTGATACGGTGCGGGTTTTGTGGGTTTTAGCTTTCTGTTTATTTTCTCGTTTTGTTGTTTTTCTTCCTGCTCTAGTTTTTTTTTTATCATTTCCCCAAAAATGAATAAGCTGGGTGGATATGAAAAATATATTCTTTGTTTTCCATCGTTTTTGCATGTCTCAAAAAAATTTTGTGTCATCCACTCTTTTTTTAGAATTGATCCCCCTATAGTGCTTTTTATATATCGTAATGGGCGATTCCATTCTTGACAATTAAAAAGCAAGAGCACAGGCAATTTTTCAACAAAATCAAACCAAAAGAAGAATCCATTTTTCCTTTTTTCTTTTTCGACTTCGTCGGAGAGAAGATAGACGCTGAATCCTTTTGGTTCATCTTTAGCCAACCTTTTTTCGTAAACTTTTTCTTCCCTTGTCTTTTCGTCCACATTTTCGTCCGCATTTTCATCTGTGCTTTCGTCTGTGCTTTTGTCTGTGCTTTCGTCTGTGCTTTCGTCTGTGCTTCTGTATATTCTTTTGTCTGTGCTTTCGTCTGTGCTTCTGTATATTCTTTTGTCTGTGCTTTCGTCTGTGCTTCTGTATATTCTTTTGTCTGTGCTTTCGTCTGTGCTTTCGTCTGTGCTTCTGTATATTCTTTTGTCTGTGCTTTTGTCTTTTTCTTCTAGGTTTAGATCTTCTGTTTCCTCTTCTTCCTCTTCTAATCCCTTTTCTAAAATTCTTATTTCCTCGCTTATCCTTCTTATTTCTAGTGATTTCGTTTTCCTAGTAAAAATGAGTGATGGGGGCATTTTGCCTAAATACAAGAGGCAGATTACATATAAGAAAAGAGTAAAGCTTCGAGTCGGATAATTTATCACATCGTGGACTGTCCACGTAAATTGGTGCATTTTTTTCTTCATTTTTTCCGGAATGTAATCCTTAGATCGCATATTCCGATTCAATCTAATCAAATAGTCTGAGTTTATCCAGACTGATACCGACTTAACCCATTCCATGAGTAAACAGAAACTAATTAACCAACCTCCAAAATTACTGCTTACAAATAGAATCTTGTTGTTGCATCGAAACAAATTAGTGTTGACTAATCTGACTAACGTCGAACTGGGAAAAAGGATCTGGTTTAATAATGGAAAAAAAAGATGCTTTAGATATAAACATTGATTTCTGAAATTACGAATCCTTTTTCTGGTAGTAACTCGATAAGTAATTTTTTTTTTTTCTTGAATTCTTCTACCGTAAACGAAAGTTTTTTGATAAGTTATTGGTCTTTCCCAACGGAAAAATCTATCTTTCGTTTCATTATTCCACCGGAAAAAATGAACAAAAAGACACGGTAGAGCTAGGATAGTTATTGTATGAGGTTGACCCAACGCTAAACGAAGCGGCACATAATAGATTGATATCAACAGTATGAACTGTCCCATAACAAACCCCGTTATTGCTGATACCTTCTTCTCGATTTTGTCTTCCACAACGTGATCTCGGAGAAGCAAGAAAAAAGAAGGCGCTATAGTTAGTGTGGTCATAAATCCACAATAGAGTCCGCGCATAACGTCCGAATTCATTATCTTCATGCTAAATATCCGCATACCTAAGACTATTAGGTCGGTTAATAGGTCGAAAAATAGGTCACTTCTAAAGCCTTTACCAAGTTGCATAATAAAACCCTCCATCCTCTTTTAGGATTAATAAAAAAATTTATTTGCTATTGCAAAATAAAATTATGTATAATTATTGTTATTGTTATTATAGGATTTTTCAAAAACACTCTTTTTCCAATTTACTAAACAGAAGCCTTTTTTCTCCCATTCCCTATTCATTAGGCGAAAACACAATAGGGAATGGAAATTCTTCCTTATTTTTTTATATGAAATAAAGAATGAAATACGAGAATTAGTCAAATCAACTTTGATTATTTCAATGTTTTAGGGCTTATTTGTTTGTTGTACAAAAAACTTTTTGAATTCCCCGTAGAAAGCGATTTCCCCAATGACAAAGCTTTTAACGCCGACCCATATCCCTTTCCCTTCCAAAAATTTTTACGGATTCTCTTTTTTGATATAGAAGTGCGTTTTTTTGGAACTGCCATTTTAAAATGAAGAGGTTATTCATTATTTTAGTTGGATGTGAAAGACATCTATTGTTCAAAACCAAGCATTCTTTCCTATCGAAAGTTTTTTGACTATCAAATTAAAACTAAAAGATCTTTCAAATTAAAACTAAAAGATCTTTCTTATAGATTCTAAAAGTAAGAAGTAGAAAATTAATATAAAAATGGAAACGTAAGATAAATACAAGAAAAGATAAGAAGAGATCCGTCCGCCCCCAACATATTTTATACCCTCTCCTACAAAGAAACTAAAAATACCAACTCCATTTGTAATTCCATCAATGACCCTCCTATCAAAAAAATCAGTGAATTCTGCTAACCCTCTTATACCTCCTGTTAAAAATGTTGCATACAAAGTATCTATATAACCACGATTATATGACCAAACATATAGACAATTTATCATTTTGTCTGAAAAATTCCTATTAGGACCTGTTTTAACAAAAAAATTAATTAAGTCAAAATTTTGCAAAGATGAATAAACAGGTTTATATAAAAAAGACGCTATAAAGATTCCGAAATAGGCTATACTGACTGAAAAAACCGCACCTTTCACAAATTCATACCAATCTATGGAATTAGTTAAATTTGGGTGTAAAAGGTTTATATATGGGATTAACCATTTTGATAATATATCTAAGGTCGTTCCTTGCTGATTCAAAGGAATTCCTAGGAATCCAACGAACAAAGTAAATAGAACCAATACAAGTATAGAGAATAACATAGTATTATCCGATTCATAAGGGTATAAATAAGATTTCTTAGTCTCAAAATAAGTAATACTAATAAAAGGCTCTGTGATCTTTCGTACATTCTCATCAAGTCGATATGTCTTCTTTGAAAGAAAAGAAGTTTTTTCATTATTATTCATTTTTAATAAGGTTAATAAACAAAAATGAGAGTAAATCTTTTTTGACCCCTCTTTACCCCATAGAGATATTGAATAGAAGGGTCTATTTTTTTTTCCGCTGTAATTTTTGAAATTGGCATTTAAGTGCCCTTCAAACGTCAGAAAATAAATTCGAAACATATAAAATGCGGTTAATCCTGCTGTCGACCAAGCAATTATTGAAAAAATAGGGGAATACAACCAACTATCATTAAGTATTTCATCCTTGGACCAAAAACAAGCAAGGGGTGGAATACCACAAAGAGAGAGTGTACCTAATAAAAAAGAGTTTTTTGTAATCGGCACATGTTTTATTAAACCTCCCATAAGAGCCATATTCTGACTTTTTTTTGGTGAATATCCAACAATAATTTCCATTGAATGAATAATGGATCCCGACCCTAAAAACAATAATGCTTTCGAATAAGCATGAGTCATCAAATGAAATAAAGCACTACGATAAGACCCCATACCCAGAGCTAACATCATATACCCCAATTGAGACATTGTGGAATAGGCTAACCCTATCTTAATATCTTTTTGAGCAAGAGCTAAAGTAGCTCCTAAGAATACTGTTAATATCCCTATTAACGAGATGAAATTCATTATATAAGGTATGAGTATGAAAAGAGGAAGAAGCCGGGCTACAAGAAAAATTCCCGCTGCTACCATAGTAGCAGCATGTATCAGAGCGGAAATAGGAGTAGGGCCCTCCATGGCATCGGGTAACCATATATGAAGAGGAAACTGTGCAGATTTGGAAACGGCACCGGAGAATAATAGAACGGCACACAAAGTGACAAATAAAAAATGAACCTCATTATTATAAATCAAGTTATTGGATATTTTGAATAAATCTCTAAATTCGAAACTTCCGGTTACCCAATAAAATCCTAAAATTCCTAATAATAAACCAAAATCTCCAACACGATTAGTTACAAAAGCTTTTTGACAAGCATTTGATGCAAGCGGTCGTGTGAACCAAAATCCTATCAAGAGATAAGAACATATTCCAACCAACTCCCAAAAAATATAAATTTGTATCAAATTAGGACTAGTCACTAATCCTAACATAGAACTACTGAAAAAACTCATGAAACCAAAAAATCGTAAATATCCTTGATCATGAGACATATAATTATCAC